GGCATCGTTTCGTAAAAAAATGGCATCTTTGCCATCGTTTCGTAAAAGAATGGCATCTTTGCCATCGTTTCGTAAAAAAATGGCATCTTTGGCATGGTTTCGTAAAAAAATGGCATCTTTGGCATCGTTTCGTAAAAAAATGGCATCTTTGGCATCTTCATATAAACCCAAGCCTTGGGTTGATACCAACAAAGAAAAATGGAAAAATTTAAACAACGACTTTCTAAATCGAATTAAGGCTCTAGACAAAAATAATATTTTTTTGAATATGCTTGACACAAGGACTCGATTGTGTTGGGATGATTCTAAAAAACTATCCATAGTCGGTCGTCATGATCCTTTTAGTAAAGGGGGACCAGGGCGGATCATGAAGATTAAAAAATCTCCAATTTTAGGCCGAAAACAAATTTTCACGTTAATGTCAAAAGAGGAGATAATAGAAGCTTTCAATAAAAGCATATTGAAAGAGATATGGACACAGAGGCTGACTTGTACGAACGAAAATGCCATGCTATGTCGATTTTTGGATCATTACAAAACGACAAAAGCCAAAATCTTCCATAGAATTTCTCTATTAGAAGATAAACAGAAAAGAAATCTATTTATAAAAAAAATATTATCAATAAAACTGAAGAATGACTGGTACTGGCCTAACTTCGAAAAAATCGTGAAACCACTCCCTCGGTGGGAGTACAGATTATTGTCCTTATTGGAGACAGAACTAATTAAAGACTTCAACAATCAATCAGAAGCGTTTTTATCAGAGTATGAAATTACTGAAAACGACCACAGAAGTACAGTAGTTTATACTCCTAAGAAGGACCCTTCGCAACTTAGTTACAGTGACCCACTGGAAGAAATGTTTTGGATAGAGTATAGCACGCTAGACTTCGACTATCGACGCGGTATAATAAACACTGCTATGCAACCTCAAAGGCGCAAAATGGTTATTGTAAGATCGCTTCAATCATTTCCGCATGCACCTATTTTTCTGGAGAGACTACCTCTATTCCCTTATTTTTATTATCTTTATTTGGATACCCTCTGGTTGATTAAACGAATTTTTAGAATTTTTAGCAAGTCGTTGGTTAACTTGGCTAATAAGTTGGCTAATAAGTTGCCTAAAAGGAAAAAGTCAAGATTCAACCTTGTAGAGTATGAAAAAGAAGAACGAAAAAGACAAGAAGAACAACAAAGAAAAGAAGAACGAGAAAGAAAAGAAGAAGAAGACACGGAGCGAGCAAAGGAAGAACAGCGAATCGCCATCCAGGATTTCTGGTATGACGTTGGATATGGACAACTAATAAGAGCTTTCCTGTTACTAACTCTAGTTTTTCTTAGAAAATATATTATCTTCCCTTTATTCATAATTGCAAAAAATATTGGACGTATATCCCTAGGGCAAACTCCCGAATGGTCTGAGGATTTCAGGGAATTGAAGAGAGAGACATTTCTTATATGTAACTATAATGGCGGTCTAGTACCCGAAGGACAATTTCCAGAAGATTGGACGGAGGACGGTATTCAGATAAAACTCCTATTTCCTTTCCATCTGAAACCTTGGCACAACGCGAAAGTACTAGAAGAAGACAAAGAAAAAGAGGATTTTGCTTTTTTAACAGTTTGGGGACTGGAAACCGACATTCCTTATGGTGAGCCCCGAAAACTACCTCCCTTTTTTAAACCCATTTTACGGGAATTCAAAAAGGAATTCAAAAAAAAACGCAAAGAATTCAAAGAAAAAAAAGTTTTAACAAAATTACTGCAAAAAGTTTTACAAGAAACTAAAAAAAGGTTTCTATGGTTTATTAAAAAAGATTCGAAAATCAAAAAAGATTCGAAAATCAAAAAAGATTCGAAAATCAAAAAAGATTCGAAAATCAAAAAAGATTCGAAAATCAAAAAAGATTCGAAAATCAGCAATCAGACAATTCACAAATCACTTAGTCAAATTGCAACTCCGAGTTCGACAAATTCTTCATTGACAGAAAAAACAATGAAGGAAATGAAGGATCTGACTGATAGAACAAGTACAATTCGAAATCAAATAGAAAAAATCACAAAAGAGAAAAAAGAAGTAACTGCAAGAATAAATAATCTTAGTGCTAACAAAGCAAGTTATAATGCTAAAAGATTCGCAAAATGGCGAATAGTAAAAAGAAGCAATGCTCGATTAATCTGTAAATTACCTTCTTTTTTAAAATTTTTCATTGAAAAAATATACACAAATTTATTTGTATATATCATTAATATTACTAGAATAACTACAGAATTTTTTCTTGAATCAACAAAAAAAATTCTTGATAAATCCATTTACATTTACAATAGAAAACAAAAAAGAATTAATAAAACTCCAATTCCGTTTATTAGGTTAAATGACTTATCTGAAGTGTCACAAGCATATGTATTTTACAAATTAGCAAAAATCCAAGGTAGTACCTTGTTAGGATCTCTTGCTCACTATCAAGGAATCCCTTTTTTTCTTAAGGCTAAAATAAAGGATTCTTTGGAAAGAAAAGGAGTGGGTCATTGGAAAAACTGGTTAAGAGGAAATAATCATTATCAATGCCATTTATCTCGGATCGACTGGTCTAGAGTAATACCAGAAAGATGGCGAACTACAGTTCATCGGCATCGTATAGCTAAAAAGGAAAATTTAAACAAAGGTCATTCATATGAAAAAGACCAATTAATTGATTCTAAAAAACAATTTGAAGTAGAATCATTATTTAAAAAAAACTTACAATTTAGAAAAGCGTTCAAAAATCATTTCTATAAGCTTATCTTATCTAAATTTTTTAATTATTATGAAATTGAACCGGAGTTTCTTAATTATGAAACTAAAGCGGAGCCTAAAGAAACAGAAATCCCTTTTCCTACGCGGAGGAAGCCAAAGAATATTCCATTTAGGATGGATAGAAAATATTGTGATTGGCAAATTTTCAATTTTGATTTTATTCGTACTAATTCTGAAATAATTTCTCAACAAGATCTTTTTTATATTAGGATTCCAAAAATCAATCCACCCGACCCCGTCAAAGTATTTTTGGGTCAGTGGGGAATAAATTTGGATCGGTTGAATGATTGGATGGGAATGAATGAAAAACTGCTAAAGCATCGCAACTCCGACAAAGTATTTTTGTATTGGATGCGACTGAATGAAAAAATGCCAAAGCCAACCATATCGAATCTGGAACATTGTTTCGGCCCAGAACTTATGTTCCTTTATAAGGTATATAAAATGAAACCTTGGCTTATACCAAGCAAAGTATTTTTTTTTCGTACACGTATAACTAAATATGATGATGATGAAAGGAACACAGACAGAAAAAAAAACAGACTTCTTAAGGAAGACCCCATATTCCGAAAAAAGTATAACTACAAGAAATCGCTAAAAAAAGATCCGGAATATGACTATCCACACAGAATCCGAAAGGATTCACGATACTACAAATTGAGGGCGAAAGAAAAATTTGCAGACTTCACCGATGAATACCATTTTTGTTCTGCATTGAAATGCAACAGGTTTATGTATAAAAAACTGGTGGATACTCTCCAGGTCTTTTCTATCATGGAAAGAATGAAAAATCCAAAAAGATTGAGTATATCCTCGGTTCGAAAGAAAAAAATGATTTTGGGGATAGTGCCATCGCCGCGTTTGTTTTCTTTTGTAGACTTCACCCTCAAAAAGGGATTATTTAGTGTAGAACCCACTCGTCTGTCTAAACAACAAAAATCGGAACATATTATGTATCAAACCATACGTATTTCGTTGGTTCATAAGAGTAAAACTAATCAAAGCGACCAAGAGCAAAGATATGTTTCTAAGAAGAATTTTGATAAAACTTTTTCACCACATGAAAGAATAACTGGAAATAGAAAATCAAATGATTTTGATTTACCTGTTCCTGAAAATATTTTATCGTCTAGAAATCGTAGAAAATTGAGAATTCTATTTTGTTTCAATTCAAAGAATCGAAATTCAAAGAATCGAAATTCAAAGAATCGAAATTCAAAGAATCGAAATTCAAAGAATCGAAATTCAAAGAATCGAAATTCAAAGAATCGAAATTCGGTATTTTGGAACGGAAAGAGCGTAAAAGACAGCAGCCAGGTTTCAGACAATAATCACCTTGATATAGAGAAAAATCAATTAAAGAAATTAAAGTTATTTCTTTGGCCTAATTATCGATTAGAAGATTTAGCTTGTATGAATCGTTATTGGTTTGATACCAATAATGGTAGTCGTTTTAGTATGTTAAGGATCCGTCCGTATCCATGATTGAAAGTGGATAATACACTTTTTCTATATTTCATATACCCTATATATATATATATATAATATAGGGTATACGAAATAGAATTATAGGGTATATGAAAGCAAACAAATACACCGATCACATGTCTCACATTTGATTCTAGTCTCAAATATGAAATGAATAATGTCTCAATTAGATCTCGAAATGAATCAACGGAACCTTCTTCATTTTAGGTCTAAATTCTTCGATGCGAAACTTTTTCTATCCCTATCTAAATCCAATTTCAAATTGAATTGATTGATTTGAATTCAGAAAATTAGGAGTTCCTAAAGAAATTTGGATTAGATTATTGTATATACCACATTGAAATTAATGGCATTATTATTATTGATCACTAAAATCCATATCTGTAAAAAGGGAAAGGGGAATTTTTTTATGGTAAAAAATTCATTCATTTCGGTTATTTCTCAAAAAGAAAACATAGGGTCTGTTGAATTTCAAGTATTCAGTTTCACCACTAAGATAAACAAACTTACTTCACATTTGGAATTGCACAAAAAAGACTTTTCGTCTCAGAGAGGTTTGAGAAAGATTTTGGGAAAACGTCAACGACTGCTGGCCTATTTGTCAAAAATAAATATAGGACGCTATAAAGAATTAACTAGTGAGTTGGATATTCGAGAGATAAAAACTCGTTAATTTGAAGCGTGATACCATTTGAGCTTAGTCCTTTCAATTTGGATGAACTTCTTTTTACTTTCAGCAATGCATGGAAGAATGACTTGGGAAAAACTTATGATTGCACCAACTACAAGAAAAGACCTCATGATAGTCAATATGGGCCCTCACCACCCATCAATGCATGGTGTTCTTCGATTGATCGTTACTCTCGATGGTGAAGATGTTATTGACTGTGAACCAATATTGGGTTATTTACATAGAGGGATGGAGAAAATTGCGGAAAATCGAACAATTATACAATATTTGCCTTATGTAACACGTTGGGATTATTTAGCTACTATGTTCACAGAAGCACTAACCGTAAATGGACCCGAACAGCTAGGCAATATTCAAGTCCCTAAAAGGGCTAGCTATATCAGAACTATTATGTTGGAGTTGAGTCGTATCGCTTCCCATTTGTTATGGCTTGGCCCTTTTATGGCAGATATTGGGGCACAGACCCCTTTCTTCTATATTTTTCGAGAACGAGAATTGATATATGACCTATTCGAAGCTGCTACCGGTATGCGCATGATGCATAATTTTTTTCGTATCGGAGGAGTCGCTGCTGATCTACCTCATGGCTGGATAGATAAATGTTTGGATTTTTGCGATTATTTTTTAACCGGAGTTGCTGAATATCAAAAGCTTATTACAGGGAATCCTATTTTTTTAGAACGAGTTGAGGGCGTAGGCATTATTGGTGGGGAAGAAGCACTAAATTGGGGTTTATCAGGACCGATGCTACGAGCTTCCGGAATACAATGGGATCTTCGTAAAGTTGATCGTTATGAGTGTTACGACGAATTTGATTGGGAGATTCAATGGCAAAAAGAAGGGGATTCATTAGCTCGGTATTTAGTACGGCTCAGTGAAATGACAGAATCCATAAAAATTATCCAACAGGCCCTGGAAGGGATTCCAGGGGGACCCTATGAGAATTTAGAAAGCCGACGCTTTGATAGAATAAAAGACCCCGAATGGAATGATTTTGAATATCGATTTATTAGTAAAAAACCTTCTCCAACTTTTGAATTATCCAAGCAAGAACTTTATGTAAGAGTCGAAGCACCAAAAGGAGAATTGGGAATTTTTCTGATAGGAGATCAGAGTGTTTTTCCTTGGAGATGGAAAATTCGACCGCCGGGTTTTATCAACTTGCAAATTCTTCCGCAGTTAGTTAAAAGAATGAAATTGGCTGATATTATGACGATACTCGGTAGCATAGATATCATTATGGGAGAAGTTGATCGTTGAAATGATAATTGATACAACAGAAATACAAGCTATCAATTCTTTTTCCAGATTGGAATCCTTAAAAGAGGTCTATGGGATCATATGGATGCTTGTCCCTATTTTCATTCTTGTATTAGGAATCACACTAGGTGTACTAGTAATTGTTTGGTTAGAAAGAGAAATATCTGCAGGGATACAACAACGTATTGGCCCCGAATACACGGGGCCTTTGGGAATTCTTCAAGCTTTAGCAGATGGTACAAAACTACTTTTCAAAGAGAATCTTCTTCCATCTAGAGGAGATACTCATTTATTTAGTCTCGGGCCATCCATAGCAGTCATATCGATTTTACTAAGTTATTCAGTAATTCCTTTTAGCTATCGCTTTATTCTAGCCGATCTTAGTATTGGTGTTTTTTTATGGATCGCCGTTTCAAGTCTTGCTCCCGTTGGACTTCTTATGTCGGGATATGGATCAAATAATAAATATTCCTTTTTAGGTGGATTAAGGGCTGCTGCTCAATCAATTAGTTATGAAATACCATTAACTCTATGTGTATTATCAATATCTCTACGTGTGATTCGGTGAGACATAAAATTCCCCCATTTCTTTCTAGCAAGAAAGTTAAATGATTTGAATATCTATTTTTTTTATTCACCATTGGGTTGATGAATTAAACCAGATAGTTATATGAGTGAAATAAAACGGCTTAAAAATTTGCTGTTAAAGGAATTCAATCTCATTTCCTATGTACAAGAATTAAGTGAAAGTAAACATAAACAGGTGCCCCAAGATTGGTTGATTAGTCATCATGGCTTGAAGCGGGTTCACAAGATAAGATCAACCCTATGGGGTTTTTACTATACTATTACCATAAATGTATTACCCTAATGAGAGATTCAAAAAAAAAATGAGTGGATGGTTAGGAATACCAAGATACACAAAGGATTAGTAATGGAGATTCTGTAAATTATCCAATAGGATATTTCTTTATAGAAAAGTAATTCGAGTTGGGGCTTTAAGTTGGTAGAAATGATTAAGAAGTACTCCCCACGATTTCGATCCAGAGTATGTTCCTATCCACCGATTAAGTAAATAACTATTAAGAACGAAGAAATCTTTTACTTTGGATAATGCCCAGAAAGTAGAATAGGAACGAAATAAAATTCTTGTTATGTAATGCAATGTCTAATTCTTTTTCGTAATCGAAAACGAGAACATGATAGGTTGAAATATCTATGTGATATTTCTCTAAAAGTCTTTTTTTATTCAAGGATAAAGTTA